ATTGATCAAATTCTATTGAGTCTGACTCATAGTGATCATTTATCAAAGAATGACTCTGGTTATCAAATGATTGAACAACCGGGATCAATTTCCTTACGATACTTAGTTGACATTCATCAAAAGGATCTAATGAATTATGAGTTCAATAGATCCTGTTTAGCAGAAAGACGGATATTCCTTGCTCATTATCAGACAATCACTTATTCACAAACCTCGTGTGGGGCTAATAGTTTTCATTCCCCATCTCCTCATGGAAAACCCTTTTCGCTCCGCTTAGCCCTATCCCCTTCTAGAGGTATTTTAGTGATAGGTTCTATAGGAACTGGACGATCCTGTTTGGTCAAATACCTAGCGACAAACTCCTATGTTCCTTTCATTACGGTATTTCCGAACAAGTTCCTGGACGACAAGCCTAAAGATTATCTTATTGATGATATCGATATTGATGATAGTGACGATATTGATGATAGTGACGATATTGATGATAGTGACGATATTGATGATAGTGATGGTATTGATGATAGTGATGATGACCTTGATATTGATATGGAGCTGCTAACTATGACGAATGTGCTAACTATGTATATGACGCCGAAAATAGACCGATTTGAGATCACCCTTCAATTCGAATTAGCAAAAGCAATGTCTCCTTGCATAATATGGATTCCAAACATTCATGATCTGCATGTGAATGAGTCGAATTACTTATCCCTCGGTCTATTAGAGAACTATCTCTCCAGTGAAAGATGTTCCACTGGAAAGATTCTTGTTATTGCTTCGACTCATATTCCCCAAAAAGTGGATCCCGCTCTAATAGCTCCGAATAAATTAAATACATGCATTAAGATACGAAGGCTTCTTCTTCCACAACAACGAAAGCACTTTTTCATTCTTTCATATACTAGGGGATTTCACTTGGAAAAGAAGATGTTCCATACTACTGGATTCGGGTCCATAACCATGGGTTCCAATGCACGAGATCTTGTAGCACTTATCAATGAGGCCCTATCAATTAGTATTACACAGAAGAAATCCATTATAGAAACTAATACAATTAGATCAGCTCTTCATAGAAAAACTTGGCATTTTCGATCCCAGATAAGATCAGTTCAGGATCATGGGATCCTTTTCTATCAGATAGGAAGGGCTGTTGCACAAAATGTACTTCTAAGTAATTGCCCCATAGATCCTATATCTATCTATATGAAGAAGAAATCATGTAAGGGAGGGGATTCTTATTTGTACAAATGGTACTTCGAACTTGGAACGAGCATGAAGAAATTAACGATACTTCTTTATCTTTTGAGTTGTTCTGCCGGATCGGTCGCTCAAGATCTTTGGTCTTCATCCAGACCCGATGAAAAAAATTGGATCACTTCTTATGGATTCGTTGAGAATGATTCTGATCTAGTTCATGGCCTATTACTATTATTACTATTAGAAGTAGAAGTAGAAGGCGCTCTGGCTCTGGCGGGATCCTCACGGACAGAAAAAGATTGCAGTCAGTTTGATAATAATCGAGTGACATTGCTTCTTCGTTCCGAACCAAGGAATCAGTTAGATATGATGCAAAATGGATCTTGTTCTATCGTTGATCAGAGATTTCTATATGAAAAATACGAATCGGAGTTTGAAGAAGGGGCCCTCGATCCGCAACAGATAGAGGAGGATTTATTCAATCACATAGTTTGGGCTCCTAGAATATGGCGCCCTTATGGCAATCTATTTGATTGTATCGAAAGGCCCACTGAATTGGGATTTCCCTATTGGGCTGGGTCATTTCGGGGCAAACGGATCATTTATCATAAAGAGGATGAGCTTCAAGAGAATGATTCGGAGTTCTTGCAGAGTGGAACCATGCAGTACCAGACACGAGATAGATCTTCCAAAGAACAAGGCTTTTTTCGAACAAGCCAATTCATTTGGGACCCTGCGGATCCATTCCTTTCCCTATTCAAAGATCAGCCCTTTGTCTCTGTGTTTTCACGTCGAGAATTCTTTGCAGATGAGGAGATGTCAAAGGGGCTTATTGCTTCCCAAACAAATCCTCCTACATCTATATATAAACGCTGGTTCATAAAGAATACGCAAGAAAAGCACTTCGAATTGTTGATTCATCGCCAGAGATGGTTTAGAACCAATAGTTCATTATCTAATGGATCTTTCCGTTCTAATACTCTATCCGAGAGTTATCAGTATTTATCAAATCTGTTCCTATCTAACGGAACACTATTGGATCAAATGACAAAGACATTGTTGAGAAAGAGATGGCTTTTCCCGGATGAAATGAAACATTTGATTCATGTAACAGGAGAAAGATTCCCCATTCCTTAGCCGTAAAGATATGTGCCCATGAAAAGGGGATTAAGTGGAACAGAATTGGCCGGATGGTAGAGTCGTGGAAACACTTGTTCCTTCCATCTTTTTGGCCTTAGCTCCATGGAACAATATGCTACTGCTGAAACATGGAAGAATTGAAATCTTAGATCACTATGTGTGG